CCCTGGAAATACAGGATCCCCATTTTTTTTACTACCCGAAGCTTTGATACATTTCGAAATCGAGAGATGTCCACCGGGGGAGGCTCTATCAGACAACAATTAGCCAATCTAGATTTACGAATTATTATAGATTCTTCATTGGTAGAATGGAAAGAATTGGAGGAAGAGGAACCCACAGGGAATGAATGGGAAGATCGGAAAGTTGGAAGAAGAAAAGATTTTTTGCTTAGACGCATGGAATTGGCTAAGCATTTTATTCGAACAAATATAGAACCAAAATGGATGGTTTTGTGTCTATTACCAGTTCTTCCTCCTGAGTTGAGACCAATCTATCATATAGATGAGGATAAACTAGTGACCTCGGATATTAATGAAATCTATAGAAGAATTATCTATCGGAATAATACTCTTACAGATCTATTAACAACAAGTATAGCTACGCCAGAAGAATTAATAATATCTCAGGAAAAATTGCTACAAGAAGCCGTGGATGCACTTCTTGATAATGGAATTTGTGGACAACCAATGAGGGATGATCATAATAGAGTTTACAAGTCGCTTTCAGATGTAATTGAAGGCAAAGAAGGAAGAGTTCGCGAGACTCTGCTTGGTAAACGGGTTGATTATTCAGGACGGTCAGTCATTGTCGTCGGCCCTTCACTTTCATTACATCGATGTGGATTGCCTCGGGAAATAGCAATAGAACTTTTCCAGGCATTTGTAATTCGCGACCTAATTAGAAAAAATATTGCTTCGAACATCGGAGTTGCTAAGAGTCAAATTCGGAAAAAAAAACCGATTGTATGGGAAATACTTCAGGAAATTCTGGATGACCATCCTGTATTGTTGAATAGAGCGCCTACTCTGCATAGATTAGGCATACAGGCATTCCTCCCTATTTTAGTGGAGGGGCGTGCTATTTGTTTACATCCATTAGTTTGTAAGGGCTTCAATGCAGACTTTGACGGGGATCAAATGGCTGTTCATGTGCCTTTATCTTTGGAAGCTCAAGCAGAGGCACGTTTACTTATGTTTTCTCATATGAATCTTTTGTCTCCAACTATTGGAGATCCCATTTCTGCACCAACTCAAGATATGCTTAGTGGACTCTATGTCTTAACGAGTGGAAATCATCGGGGTATTTGTGTAAATAGGTATAATCCATGTAATCGCAGAAACTATCAAAATGAAGATAATAAGTATACAAAAATAAAAGAACCCTTTTTTTGTAATGCCTATGATGCAATTGGAGCTTATCGGCAAAAACGAATCAATTTAGGTAGTCCTTTGTGGCTGCGGTGGCGACTAGATCAACGCGTTATTGCTGCAAGAGAAACTCCCATCGAAATTCACTATGAATCTTTGGGGACCTATTATGAGATTTATGGACACTATCTAATAGTAAGAAGTATAAAAAAAGAAATTCTTTATATATATATTCGAACCACTCTTGGTCATATTTCTCTTTATCGAGAAATAGAAGAAGCCATACAAGGGTTTTGGCAGGGCTGTTGTAATTCTATGCTACCAGCGGGAATTCGAGTCTCACCGGGTTAACTAGGACTAGAATTGCGGAATTTCTACATGAATCAAGATCTATAAAAGGAAGTTTTCCAATCACTGACTCAAACCCATTGTCAAATTCTACTCAGCGCAATATGGAGGTACTGATGGCAGAACGACCCACTCAGGTCTTTCACAATAAAGTGATAGACGGAACTGCCATGAAACGACTTATTAGTCGATTTATTGATCACTATGGAATAGGATATACATCACATATCCTGGATCAAGTAAAGACTCTGGGTTTCCGACAAGCTACCGCCGCATCCATTTCATTAGGAATTGATGATCTTTTAACAATACCTTCTAAAAGATGGCTAGTTCAAGACGCTGAACAACAAAGTTTTATTTTGGAAAAACACCATCATTATGGGAATGTACACGCGGTAGAAAAATTACGTCAATCGATCGAGATCTGGTATGCCACAAGTGAATATTTGCGACAAGAAATGAATCCGAATTTTCGGATGACCGATCCTTTTAATCCAGTGCATATAATGTCTTTTTCGGGAGCCAGAGGAAATGCCTCTCAGGTACATCAATTAGTAGGTATGAGAGGATTAATGTCGGATCCCCAAGGACAAATGATTGATTTACCCATTCAAAGCAATTTACGTGAAGGACTCTCTTTAACAGAATATATTATTTCTTGCTACGGAGCCCGTAAAGGAGTTGTGGATACCGCTATTCGAACATCAGATGCAGGATATCTCACGCGCAGACTTGTTGAAGTAGTTCAACACATTGTTGTACGTCGAACAGATTGTGGCACCGTCCGAGGTATTTCTGTAAGTCCTCGAAATGGAATGATGGCGGACAGGATTTTTATCCAAACATTAATTGGGCGTGTATTAGCAGATCATATATATATAGGTTCGCGATGCATTGCTACTAGAAATCAAGATATTGGGGTTGGGCTTGTCAATAGATTCATAACTTTTAGAGTACAACCCATCTCTATTCGAACCCCCTTTACTTGTAGGAGTACATCTTGGATTTGTCAATTATGTTATGGCCGGAGTCCAGCTCATGATGACCTGGTCGAATTGGGAGAAGCTGTAGGTATTATTGCAGGTCAATCGATTGGAGAACCGGGCACTCAATTAACATTAAGAACTTTTCATACCGGCGGGGTATTCACAGGGGGCACTGCAGAACACGTGCGAGCCCCTTCTAATGGAAAAATAAAATTCAATGAGGATTTGGTTCATCCGACACGTACACGTCATGGACATCCTGCTTTTCTATGTTCTAGAGACTTGTATGTAACTATTGAGAGTGAAGATATTATACACAATGTGTGTATTCCGCCCAAAAGTTTTCTCTTAGTTCAAAACGATCAATATGTAGAATCAGAACAAATCATTGCTGAGATTCGCGCGAGAACATCCACTTTGAATTTGAAAGAGAAGGTTCGAAAACATATTTATTCTGACTCAGAAGGTGAAATGCATTGGAATACCGATGTGTACCATGCACCCGAATTCACATATGGTAATATTCATCTCTTACCAAAAACAAGTCATTTATGGATATTATTAGGGGAGCCCTGGAAATCCAGTCTAGGCCCCTGTTCGATCCACAAGGATCAAGATCAAATGAACGCTTATTCTCTTTCTGTTAAGCGAAGATATATTTCTAACCCCTCAGTAACTAATAATCAAGTGAGACACAAATTTTTTAGTTCGTATTTTTCTGGTAAAAATCAAAAAGGAGATAGGATTCCTGATTATTCAGAACTTAATCGAATGACATGTATTGGTCGTTGTAATCTTAGATATCCGGCCATTCTCGAGGGGAATTCTTATTTATTGGCAAAGAGGCGAAGAAATAGAGTCATCATCCCACTCGAATCAATTCAAGAAGGCGAGAACCAACTAATACCTTCTTCAGGTATCTCAATTGAAATCCCCAGAAATGGTATTCTCCGTAGAAATAGTATTCTTGCTTATTTCGATGATCCTCGCTATATCAGAAAGAGCTCGGGACTTACTAAATATGAGACCAGAGAACTTAATTCAATCGTCAACGAAGAGGATTTGATTGAGTATCGAGGAGTCAAGGTATTTTGGCCAAAATACCAAAAGGAAGTAAATCCTTTTTTTTTTATTCCCATGGAAGTCCACATTTTGTCCGAATCTTCTTCCATAATGGTACGGCACAATAGTATTATTGGGGTAGATACACAAATCACTTTAAATAGAAGAAGTCGGGTAGGCGGATTGGTCCGAGTGAAGAAAAAAGCAGAAAAAATTAAACTGATAATATTTTCTGGAGATATCCATTTTCCTGGAAAGACAAATGAGGCATTCCGATTGATACCACCAGGAGGGGGAAAACAAAATTCCAAAGAATACAAAAAATTAAAAAATTGGCTATATATCCAACGAATCAAACTTTCCAGGTATGAAAAAAAATATTTTGTTTTGGTTCAACCCGTAGTCCCATATAAAAAAACGGATGGTATAAATTTAGGAAGACTTTTCCCGCCGGATCTCTTGCAGGAAAGTGATAATCTACAACTTCGAGTTGTCAATTATATCCTTTATTACGACCCAATTCTTGAAATTTGGGACACAAGTATTCAATTAGTTCGGACTTGTTTAGTGTTGAATTGGGACCAAGACAAAAAGATTGAAAAGGCCTGTGCTTCCTTTGTTGAAATAAGGACAAATGGTTTGATTAGAGATTTTCTAAGAATCGACTTAGCAAAGTCACCTATTTCGTATACCGGAAAAAGGAACGATCTATCGGGTTCAGGATTGATCTCTGAGAATGGATCAGATCGCGCTAATGTCAATCCATTTTCTTCCATTTATTCCTATTCCAAGGCAAGGATTCAAGAATCCCTTAATCCAAATCAAGGAACTATTCATACGTTATTGAATCGAAATAAGGAATCTCAGTCTTTGATAATTTTGTCATCATCCAATTGTTCTCGAATAGGCCCATTCAACGATGTAAAATCTCCCAATATTCTAAAAGAATTAATCAAAAAAGACCCCCGAATTCCAATTAGGAATTTGTTGGGCCCCTTAGGAACAGGCTTTCCAATTTCTAATTTTGATTTATTTTCCCATTTAATAACCCATAATCAGATCTTGGTAACTAACTATTTCCAACTTGATAATTTAAAACAGATTTTTCAAATACTTAAATATTATTTACTGGATGAAAATGGTAAAATTTATAATCCCTATTCCTGCAGTAACATCATTTTGAATCCATTAAATTTGAATTGGTATTTTCTCCATTACAATTATTGTGAAGAGACATCTACAATCGTTAGTCTTGGGCAGTTTCTTTGTGAAAATGTATGTATAGCCAAAAAAGGACCCCATTTAAAATCGGGTCAAGTTCTAATTCTTCAAGTTGATTCTGTGGTAATACGATCAGCTAAGCCTTATTTGGCTACTCCAGGAGCAACTGTTCATGGA